TCCAGACATGCTGAGCTCCGCATATTCTTGTACAGTCAAAGGCAAATCCGTAAAAGATGAAATCAGTAAATGAAAATTTACTTTTTACTTTACGTAAAAAAAATCCTTGTAGGATTACCTATATAGTACCAAAGGTGTCTTTAGAGTATACCGAATCAGTATAACTATCCTTCTTCTGACACAGCAAGGCAATTTTAATTAATATTGAAATGAAGTACGAGAGAGTTTCTTTTTTTATTTGTCCATATGGAATTAGGCACCATTTCATTTTTTTTTTGTATTTATACAGAAAATCTTTCAAATACAAAAAAAGAATATAGAGTTTCTCTCTATGATTGTATTGGCTTCAGACTCGAAACTGACGATCAGAGAAAGCGGGAATTTGACAAGTTGGTTTCTATTTAATAATTTGTGAAAAATTCTGGAAGAATATTATCTCTTTCAATTCAATTAGACGAGAAATCTCTAAATTTTTTTTTTCGGTTATAGATATAGAAAAGGTTTGGAATAATTCCTTACTCTCCTTTCTAATTAAAGGAATTAGTTAATCGTCGAAAAAAAAAATCGATTAATGGATTAATTGATTTCAATTAATCAATATTTGCGATGCATCCATTGTTGCATTAGATCTAAGAGTTTGTTATTGACCTAACTGCAAAGATTTATTTTTATAAATATAAATTAAATAAAGAATAGTAATATGAAATGTAGAACCTATAAAAAAAAAGCAAAGATAATAGCAATTACTAGTCTTAGAATCGAGTTGGACAAAATATTTTTTATATGGATGAACCAAATTGCTGAGTCTAATAAGTTCAATTTCAAGTAAGAAGAAGGATTATGTTATAAAAAAACTTTTCATTCTAAAAAAAAAAGAGATTTGATCCAATTTAAAAGAAGAAAGGATCAAAATGAATTATTATTATTTTTTTTATAGTGATTCAAATAAATAACATTTCATTTTTGAATAAAGTTCCGTGGCATAGTTATTTATTATTTTATTATTAGATTAGTTTACTCAAAGGTTTTACAAAAAAATCGGTTGATTCAAAATCACGAGATGTGTAGATGTCACAGATAATGAGTCATTTGTTTTTTTTTCTACCGCTCTTTCTTTATCTTTGTTAGTGACATCGCCAATGTAATAGTTGATGAATCAAAAACTTGAAATTGAACTTATTCTTTGAATTTATATTTTTGATTTTTTTCTTTCCAAATGGAAACTTAGGTAAGTGCTTTAGAAACATATGTATAAAAAGAACATATTTTATTTAGCTCCTTCATGCCTACTCTAACTAGTTATTTCGGTTTTTTACTAGCGGCTTTAACTATTACCTCCGCTCTATTTATAGGTCTAAACAAGATACGACTTATTTGAAATTAATTGAATGAACAACTCAAGAAATACTTTTGTGGAATTCCGTCCATTTTATAGTTTTTAACTGGGTCAATTGATAATTTTTTGTTATTGAGATTCATGGGCAATTCAGATTAATATTTAGGGATAGATATTACCTTTCTTTTTTTTTTTCAAACGAATTGATTGAAATGATTGAAGTTTTTCTATTTGGAATCGTCTTAGGTCTAATTCCTATTACTTTGGCTGGATTATTTGTAACTGCATATTTACAATACAGACGTGGTGATCAGTTGGACCTTTGAGTAATTAACAAATCTTTTTGTGATTGACCTCCTTCTTTCTCTAATCCACAGGAGGTCAATTTTCGATTCGATTTTTGTTCATTTATTTCAGTCTAATTCGATAATTCAATTTGACCTAACAAGAATTGAATCACGCCCTGTAGGATTTGAACCTACGACATCGGGTTTTGGAGACCCACGTTCTACCGAACTGAACTAAGAGCGCTTTCTTATCACAATCGCTAAGGCTGGAAAGAACAGGTTTTTGATAACTCTAAACTCTATCTACATCCTCCATGGATATATTATCCATCCTATAAAGTATCATAAAAAAATGAGAAATTACGAATGAGAAATTACGTATGTCCAATTTTAATCAAAATTTCAATTAATTCCTCCTTACTTCTCCGAGTAAAAGTAATTAGGTAGGGATGACAGGATTTGAACCCGTGACATTTTGTACCCAAAACAAACGCGCTACCAAGCTGCGCTACATCCCTTTCAATTCAATTGGTTTTTATAATGTAATTGTAAAGAATCCTTGTCTTGTTTTCCACATCCTTAATTTTTCATATAAATACATAATTTAATTTGACCTCTTATTTCCTCTTTGTTTTTGGTCTCTTATCATATAAATAGAAAGGATTTTTATATTTATGTATATGAAAAACCAGTCGTAAACTAAAAAAAAGATTTTTCGGGAATGTTCAGTTCAGTAGGAAAGGACATGTTCTTTTTTTTCTTAAAAAAAAGATCTTATCTACTATTAACCACTATATTAAACTAATATATTAATTATATTATTGTACATTTAAATTTGACTTATACAAACACAAGTAGTCTTTAACTATCATCTATACATTGGATCATAGATTAGATATGGATTACTATTATTTTATACATTAAAGAAATAAAAAAGGAGAATTTGAAATGCGAGATTTCAAAACATATCTTTCCGTGGCACCAGTATTAAGTACTTTATGGTTTGGGTCTTTAGCTGGTCTATTAATAGAAATCAATCGTTTTTTCCCAGATGCGTTGACATTCCCCTTTTTTTCATTCTAGTTATTGATATGGGAAGGGGTTAACGAAGATTAGAGAATGAAATACTATGATTAGAAATAGAATTAAAAAACTTTTGAATTTAATTCCGTAGTATTTCTTTACTTAACTTATATATTATTATTACTCTATTGATTTAAAAAAAATCTTTCGAATTATATTTATAGTTAGCAACTTCTATTTTTGCAACTTTTCTATTTAAAGAAAAAAATAGAAAAGTTGCTTGAATCAAATATACAAAGGAGGTTCATGGCTAAGGGTAAAGATGTCCGAGTAAAAGTCATTTTAGAATGTACTGGTTGTGTTCGAAAGAGTCTTAATAAAGGATCAAGAGGTGTTTCCAGATATATTACTCAAAAGAATCGACACAATACACCTAGTCGGTTGGAATTGCGAAAATTCTGTCCCTATTGTTACCAACATACAATTCATGGAGAAATAAAGAAATAGATCGAAGCGGGCGTCTGTCTATTATCCTTTCAAGTAAGGGGACAAAACAATTTTTATTATTATTATATAATATAGGATTTTTTTTATAGAAAGTTTTTTCTATATTATAATTAAATTATAATTAAAGATTAATTAAATTATTATTATATATTATTATATATAATATAATTAATATAATATATAAAATAGAAATAAACAAATCGAATCCTATTTTGGCTGGACCTAAAAAAAAATAAGAATTAAGAAATAGGATTTTCGGTATAAGGAATAAACTAAACAAACTATGGATAAATCCAAGCGACCCTTTATTAAATCCAAGCGATCGTTTCGTAGGCGTTTGCCCCCGATCCAATCGGGGGATCGAATTGATTATAGAAACATGAGTTTAATTAGTCGATTTATTAGTGAACAAGGAAAAATTTTATCTAGGCGAGTAAATAGATTGACCTTAAAACAACAACGATTGATTACTATTGCTATAAAACAAGCTCGTATTTTATCTTTGTTACCTTTTCTTAATAATGAGAAACAATTTGAAAGAACCGAGTCGACTACTAGAACTGCTAGTTTTAGAAACAAAAATAAATAAAAAAAAAAATAGACTTATTCTTTTTATTTAATATTTAACGGATTGCGGTTTTGTTCTAAAAAAATATGATAATCTAGAAAAATCTAAATTTGATTGTCACGTCGTAAGATAATATAAAATTTGGGAATTTTTTTTTTGAATGGATTTGTTGATTTTTATTTATTTCTATTTATCGTATTTTCTCAGACTAATTTCTACTCTATACTCCCGGAGAATAAACTCCGGGGAACTTAATTTAAATAATTTCGAGGTATTCTTTCGAATCTTCGTTTTTTATGATCTCATTGTAAATCATATAAATACAATTCCTATTTAATATAGCTATTTGTGCAAGTATTTTACGATTAAGAAGCAACTGTCTCTTGTACAGATCGTGTATAAATATACTATAATTATAGTATACCCCTTTTTCGCGAATTACTGCGTTTATCCGAGTGATCCACAAACGACGAAAATCCCTCTTTTGCCTATCTCTATCCCGATGAGCCGAAACCAAAGCTCTTATTTTCTGTTGAGCAATAGTTCGAGTAAGCCTTGAATGAGCCCCTCGAAAGCTTGATCCAAATAAACGAATTTTTTTTCTTCGTCTTCGAGCTATATATCCCCGTTTAACTCTAGTCATTGAATAAATGAAACTTTGATGAATAACTAATTGATTTTCTTTCTTTGAGTTATTCTTTTCTCATCCTGATCTATTAATAACAAAACGGATTTTTCCAATGTATAAAATAAAAATTCCAATGGCTTTTGCTACTATAACCTTCCCAACCACTATTTTTTTTTTTTTTTTTTTTTTCGACATTTCGTCTTGAAACAAGACAAAAAAATAAGAAATTAATTGTATTAATGTATCAAACAAAAGTAAATAAAAAAAAATGTAAATTCAAATTAAATATAGAGGATTAAAGAAATAGTGGGTTCCTTCGTTTCTATGGTTACTTTTTAAACGGTGAGGTCCTTTCTATACACCGGAGCCCTTTACTTCACTTCATTTCCAGAATTTTATTGATAACTTGTACAGTTCAAACTTTTTGGCTCTACCCATGAATTCTCCAGTAATAGGTCTTTCACAACGAGATCCACCTATACAGTAACGGTATTTAATTTTGAAGGTTAGCTGGATAGCTGACCCTGTTAGTCCGTTCTTGCAAGAATGGGAGCATAATTTTTTTGCTCTTAAAATAAGATTCCCTGCTAAACGGATAACATTCGTTACCGATGGGAAGTTTTTTCTTATCTTAAATCCGATTTATACCAACAGAAACCATAAATTTCATACCCAATAGATGAACGGATCTTTTTCATTTTATTAATTTTAGAGAATGACTGGAGTTTTAGACTATTCACCAGTACGGATCATTGATACTGGAAAAATTATTTCCTTTCATTTGTTTTTGTTCCAGCTCATAATCTGAACGAGTCACACATACACCCTAGTACATGTTCCTCGGCGCTGAGGGCATCCCCGAAGAGCGGGGGATTTCGTGACATTTCTGATTGGCTGTCTTGTGTTTCTAATAAGTTGTTTAATAGTTGGCATGTTGAATCATATACATAATGGGCTGGTTTAGATCAATCCTAACCGAATGTATTTCTAGTTAATAGAATAGTAAATCCAGACTGGTAAATCTAGTAATAAAAAAAAATTGCAAATGTTAAACTATTTTTATTCGTTTTATTCGACTGCTACAAGATCAACAATTCCATGAGCTTGGGCTTCTGTTGCTGACATAAAAACATCCCTTTCGAGATCTTCGGATATAACCCATAAGGGTTTGCCCGTTCGTTGTACATAAACCCTTGTGAGGGTTTCACGCAATTTTAAAAGTTCTTCCGCTTCCAGGAGAAATTCTCCCGTCTGCGCCTCATAAAAAGAGCTTGCGGGTTGATGAATCATTACCCTGATGATATATCATAAAAAAAGTTCTTCTATCTCGCACAATTAGGCGAAGAGAAGAAATATGGAATAACAATAAAAAAGATAGAATTGAACAACCGTACGTGCATCTTTTTCGCATTGCATACGGCTCGACAATGGAATTTACTTTTTTTCCGTTGAAGAAAGAAAAAATATAGAATCGATCAGATCCAGATCAGTAAATTATCCAATTACCACCCTTCTTTTCGTAGGAACTTAAAAATACTATGATGGCTCCGTTGCTTTATATATTTATTTCATTTTATAGTTTAGCAATCCCAAAGTTTCTTTTTGATCCAAAAAATAAGGAAAATTTTTTTTGTACTCTTTCAAACCTAAATAGAGTCTTTTTTTATGAAAAAAAGTTTGTGACGCTGAAATGGACTCCTGATATAAAATAAAAAATCGAGAATACTCTTCATCTCATACTACTCTTTCGATACATAATCAAATGTTTTGAAACTAAAAAAAAAAGAATAATTTCTCATATCGAATTCAAAGTGCCATGCTATTTTTACTTAATATTAATATTTCATATGGTGAAGGCATAGTCTTATTTTTTCACTCAAACTAAAAACTCATTGGCGCCAAGCGTGAGGGAATGCTAAACGTTTGGTAATTTCTCCTCCAACCAGGATAAAAGATCCCATTGAAGCAGCTAACCCCATGCATATTGTATGTACATCTGGTCGCACAAATTGCATGGTATCATAAATAGCTACTCCGGGTATTACCCACCCGCCTGGAGAATTTATAAACAAATACAAATCCTTGGTATCGTCCTCGATACTGAGATATACCATAAGACCAATAAGTTGATTCGAGATCTCGCTATCAACTTCTTGACCTAAAAAAAGTAATCGTTCTCGATAAAGTCGGTTGATTAGGGTAAAATAGTATCCCTTAGGAACCGTACATGCACCTTTTGATGCATACGGTTCAAACAAAATTTTGACAAAAAATCAATGTGTAGATTCTAGATCTTTTTTTATTTTTCATAGAGGTTTTTCCAACTTATAATAACTAATTAAGGGTTTCCTTTTCTATTTTTCAAGAAAGATTACTTTTTGCTTCTTTCCCGAAATTACCTAATTATCCATATAATAATAGAATAGAATTATATAATATTTCTATAATTAAAATAGAATTAAATTCTATTAAAATCAAAAAAAAAATATATATAATTTACTAACCTTATCGAACTTACTTTTCATTGATGTATCATATCATCGAGATCCAATACAAATCACGATGTCATTTTCTTGTTCTTGAATGGGTCTCCTTCATTTTTTTAGGTTTATGCTCTACTCCGGGTAAAGATCTGTCCGATTTCTATTTGCCCATATAGGACAAATGTTTCCAATACCACTTGTTTATTTTTTGTTAAAATTTCCCCTTTTTTTTTTATTTATTTCATATCTTTTCTTTCATCAATTTCAATATTCAACCTATTCATTACTTTATTTGAGTGATTAAGATTGAGATCGCTCTTTTTCTATTTTTAATTTCAAATCGAAACAATTAAGAGTTTTAAGAGTTAAAGTAAATAAACTAGATAATACAAGTAGTAATCTTCAATATATTCCCAATTGGGATTGGGCTTTTTATAAACGGAGCCTGGATACTTCATTTTGTTGGTCCAACTGAGCCAACCATAAAAAATTCTAACTGATAATATTAATTTAAATCCCCCTAAAACTAAAAAATAGATCTAATTGCATTTCACGCTCCAAATTTTGGATGATTCAATCAATCTTTCTTGGGCGAAAGGGAGGATATCTCAATCGGGAGAGAGAACGGGGAAATCCCATATGACCCAATATATCTGACAAGTCGCACTATACGTCAACCCAAGATGCATCTTCCTCTCCAGGACTTCGAAAGGGAACTTTTGGAACACCAATAGGCATTAAATGAAAGAAAAAATAATTAATTACTCTATTTCACTTTGATGTGGAAACGTAATAATAATAATTAGAGTTATTGTCTTTATAATATCAAACTTTATTCGATTTTCTGAATAGATTGTAAAGGTTTATTTTTAAAAGACAGAATAAATAAAGGAAAATTCTTCCCAATAGAACCTTCCAATAATAAACGGCTATGAAAGCATTTCCTGATAGACGAGGGTATCAACTCCCCATTGCGTATTGCTACTTATCGAGTATAGAATAGATTTGTTTCTCTTTGTTCCTACAAACACAATTGTTCTATTATTACCAACAGAATAGAACAAACATTAACCCTTGTTCCAAGGTAATCCATTGAACAAAAGGGATCCATTGCATAGTCATAGTCTTTTCCAATGCAATAAAGTAACATAGTGTCATTTTTCTTTGATAAAGGGGTATTTCCATGGGTTTACCTTGGTATCGTGTTCATACCGTCGTATTGAATGATCCCGGCCGGTTGATTTCTGTCCATATCATGCATACAGCTTTGGTTGCTGGTTGGGCCGGTTCAATGGCTCTATATGAATTAGCAGTTTTTGATCCCTCTGACCCCGTTCTTGATCCAATGTGGAGACAGGGTATGTTCGTTATACCTTTCATGACTCGTTTGGGAATAACCAATTCATGGGGCGGTTGGAGTATTACAGGGGGAACTATAACCGATCCCGGCATTTGGAGTTACGAAGGTGTGGCCGGAGCGCATATTGTGTTTTCTGGCTTGTGCTTTTTGGCAGCTATTTGGCATTGGGTGTATTGGGATCTAGAAATATTTTCTGATGAACGTACAGGAAAGCCTTCGTTGGATTTGCCTAAGATTTTTGGCATTCATTTATTTCTTTCTGGGGTGGCTTGTTTTGGTTTTGGTGCATTTCATGTAACAGGCTTGTACGGTCCCGGAATATGGGTGTCCGATCCTTATGGACTGACTGGAAAAGTACAACCTGTAAGTCCAGCATGGGGTGTGGAAGGCTTTGATCCCTTTGTTCCAGGAGGAATAGCGTCTCATCATATTGCAGCAGGGACATTAGGTATATTAGCCGGTTTATTCCATCTTAGTGTCCGTCCGCCTCAACGTCTATACAAAGGATTACGTATGGGCAATATTGAAACCGTTCTTTCGAGTAGTATCGCTGCTGTCTTTTTTGCAGCTTTTGTTGTTGCCGGAACTATGTGGTATGGTTCAGCAACTACTCCGATTGAATTATTTGGTCCCACCCGTTATCAATGGGATCAGGGATACTTTCAGCAAGAAATATACCGACGCGTAAGTGCTGGGCTAGCCGAAAATCAAAGTTTATCAGAAGCTTGGTCGAAAATTCCTGAGAAATTGGCTTTTTATGATTACATTGGGAATAATCCGGCGAAAGGAGGATTATTTAGAGCGGGCTCAATGGACAACGGCGATGGAATAGCTGTTGGATGGTTAGGACACCCTATTTTTAGAGATAAAGAAGGACGTGAACTCTTTGTACGCCGTATGCCTACTTTTTTTGAAACCTTTCCGGTCGTTTTGATAGATGGAGACGGAATTGTTAGAGCTGATGTTCCTTTTAGAAGAGCGGAATCTAAGTATAGCGTTGAACAAGTGGGTGTAACTGTTGAGTTTTACGGTGGTGAACTTAACGGAGTCAGTTATAGCGATCCTGCTGCTGTGAAAAAATATGCTAGACGTGCTCAATTGGGTGAAATCTTCGAATTAGACCGTGCTACTTTGAAATCAGATGGAGTTTTTCGTAGTAGCCCGAGGGGTTGGTTTACTTTTGGACATGCTTCCTTTGCCCTACTCTTCTTTTTCGGACACATTTGGCATGGGTCTAGAACCTTGTTCAGAGATGTTTTTGCTGGTATTGACCCCGATTTGGATCTTCAAGTAGAATTTGGCGCATTCCAAAAAATTGGGGATCCAACTACAAGACGACAAGGAGTTTAATCCAACATTGCTTTGTTATTTTTTGCCTCTATTTTTTTTTGATTTGACATAGGATACTAGCGCAATCTTGATTTGAATCACCGCCCCCTTTTTTTGTTTACTCTTTCTTTTTTATCATTATCGGGAAAATAATCCCAAGTAAACAGGTATGGAAGCTATAATTGTAAACCACAATCGAATCTATGGAAGCATTGGTTTATACATTTTTATTAGTCTCGACTCTAGGGATCATTTTTTTCGCTATCTTTTTTAGGGAACCTCCTAAAATTCAAACTAAAAAGATGAAATGATTTTTGATTATCTCAATTGAAGTAATGAGCCTTCCCATATGGGAAGGCTCATTACTTCGACTAGTCTCCGTGTTCCTCGAAGGGATCTCTTAGTTGTTGAGAGGGTTGCCCAAAAGCGGTATATAAAGCATACCCAGTAAAACTTACAAGTAAACCAGATATAAAGAT